GGAAAGAAAAAAACTTTCGGATTTGATATGAGGTGATTTAAAATTAAGAATTTTTCATTCATTCCCATCCAATCAAAAGATATTTCCATCCAATCAAAAAAGACCCTTTTGTAATTGATTTCGCAATTTGAATCAATTGGAAGATAAAAAATATGAAATTGATCCTTTATTTGGTCCTTATTAGGTTCAACCTGAATTTTTGTATTAAATTTCCACCCCAAATATTTTCTATCCGTATTTTTTTCCATATATATAATATCACTTTTTCCTAGATAATTCTTCATAGGAATATTCTTGAGTATGTTAAAAAAGTTTTCTTTATTTCTGGTGGAATTTTCCTGCTTCTTATTTCTTTCGAATGATGTTCTATAAATACAGGATTTCTTCTTAGTTTCAGAATGAATATATTTATATGATAAAAGATCATATCTATAGTTTTTTTCAAAATTATCCTCTTTATTTGATAATAAATAGACTTTCAAATTTTGTTTTTTTTTGTAATCAAAAAAAGGGTCTTTTTCATAGGAATACCATTTCTTTAAATCATTATTTTGAGAGGTATTTATCCCATTTCGCCATTTTTGGGGGACTAATCTAGACCATGTAATCTGAGATAAATCGTATTGATAATGACCTCTTAACCAGTTTTTCCATGGATTCATTCCATAATTTGGAAGTTTATTATGTCTTATTTCGGAATCAAATATTCCTTGTCTTCCAAAAGAATCCTTTATTTCATTCTTAAGAAAAAAAGATGGTCCATTATATTGAAGAATAGATCTTACCTTATTGAAGTTAATTGCTTGGGTTTGTGATAATTTTAAAAATACATATTTTTGTGACAAGTCAGATAAATAAAAAAAAATATGTGACTTTCGCTTACTATTTCTAAGATTATCAAATATATTTTTTATAGTCATAGGCGAAATAAAGTCAATTTGATTTTGTTTCGTTTTATTAATCCTTTCTTGATCTTGATTTCTTTTATTATTGTCAATGTATTTCTCAACAATTTTTTTTGTTGATTCCATAAAAAGGTATAGAGTGATTCTGCGCATATTAATGATACATAGAAAGATATCAATGTATATTTTTTCAATGCAAAATTGAATTAATAATTCAATATTTTTTCTTTTTAATAGTTTCCAAATTTTTGGGGGTGATTCTCCATTATTCTTTTTATTTTTTTTCATTTTTTCTATTTGATTTCTGATTGTGTTTCTTCTATCAATTCTATGTTTCATTTCTTCTTTTGTCTGTAAATAATTTGTCCAACCTGTAGCTCGATTTTGACTAAGTGATTCATGAATTATCTTATTACTGATTATAGAATCATTTTCTGTTTGAGTTTGACTTGATTCATATATTTCTCTCGGTATAAATAATGGAATTTTTGTTCCTTTTAAAAGTTCTTTTCTTATTTGTTTTACAAATAAAACAGCTTTTGTTTGTTTCTTTGTTATTTTTTTTAAAACTCTTCGAACTCTAAAATTGAATTTTCTGATTTCGACTTTATAGTCTATATCTTTAAAAATAGGTTCAAAAAAGGAAGGTGTTTTTCGAGGAGGCCCAAAAGGATATTCTGTTTCCATTCCCAAAACTGTTAAAAAACAAGAATCAAAATAATCCTGTTGCTTTCGATCGCTATCAGAGAGTCGTAGTTTAGATCTGTGCCAAGGTTTCAAATGAAAAGGATATAGGATTTTGATCTGAAAACCTTCTCTTAACCAATTTTTAGGAAATTCCGTTTTGGAGAATTGAAGACCATTATAGCTGCACTTTAGATAAATTTCTCTATTCCAATCTTGGAAATCCTCATACCATTCCGGAGATTGCCGTAATAAAATACGGCCAATATTCTTAACTATTATGAATAAGGGTAATTTAATATATCTTCTAAAAATTGATTGAGCTAGTAACAGAAGACTTCTTGTTTTTTGTGCATATGGAATGTTATCCCAGAATTCCATTGCGTCTTCCTGGTTATTTTTTTTTATTTGGAATTGTTGATCTAAAATTTCGAATTCTGACTTTTTACCCAACCAATCTCTAATATTAAAAAAAAGTTTCATTAGGTTGGATATAGGAAAAGGAAAATCCTCCATTTTTTCCAAAAAAAGGGGGGAATGGGGATTTCCTTGAGAGGGTCCCCAAATAACCATTTTACGCCTTTGAACGCGCATAGATCCTTTTATTACGGCTCGACGAAAATCCGGTTCTTCTAAATAACTTATAAAACCCGAATCTCTATTAAATTTTGTATAAAGATTATAATTCTTGAAATGAGACTTCTTAAAACTTCGTCTGGAACGAGTTAAAAAAGCTATACGTTTAAATCTTCTTGTTCGAAGCTGGTGATCCAGCCCTTGCATTATGCCTTGTTCTTTTCGTCGTTTTTTAAAATGTTGTTCCAACTCATTGATTAATTTGTATGACCATCGAGGGGGTTTTTTACCTATTTTGTTTATTCCAATAGATTTTTTTTCACGCTTAGGGTTAG